TGAATCTAGTAAATCTAGATAAAAAAAAAACAAAATAATTTCTAATAGAATCTTTTAAAACAAAAAGGAAAAAGAGAAAAGAATTTAGAATATACTCCCGTTGCAGCTGATACTGCTGTTTTATTGATCTACCCGAAGCTTTAATTCTTGGCAGATAATCTCAATTTAGGTTGAATAGTAGTACATTATTATCTAATTTTATTATATAATAAATATATAATAACAAATTACCAAAAAGATTAATAAAAAAAAGAAAATATACGAAGAAATTCGCCCCGCCCCCACATATTTGATAGCCTCTCCTATAAAAAAACTGGAAATCCCAATTCCATTTGGAATTCCATCAATTACTTGTCTATCAAAAAAATCATTGAATTTAGCTACCTTTCTTACACTCGCAATTAAAGATACTTCAAAAAAAGCATCTATATAACCACGATTATATGACCAATCATATATAACATTGATTATTTTATCAGCAATCATTTTTTTAGGAACACTTTTTTGAAATAAATTAAATAAGTTCAAATTTTGTAAAGATGAAAAAACTGGTTTATAGAAAAAAGACGCTATAAATATTCCGAAAAAAGCTATACTCACCGAAAAAGTTGCATTTGTAAAAAATTCATACCAATCCACAGAATTCTTTGAATTTTGATGTAAAAGGTCTATAGACGGAATTAACAATTTCGATAAAATATCCAAATCGATTGGTTCTTGGCTGAAAGAAATTCCTATGGACCCGACGAAGAAAGTAAATAATACTAATACAAGCATAGAAAATAGCATAGTATTGTCTGATTCATGAGGATAAAAAAACCGAATGTTTTTAGTACCAAAATAGGTACTATCAAGAAAAAGACGTCTTATGCTTTTGACATTTCGATTAATTCGATGTGAATATGTCCTCTTCCGAAAAAAAGAAGTCCTTTCATTATTATTAGTTGTTAATAAAGCTAATAAATGAATTTTGTTTTTTAATTTTTTTTTTTCTTCTTTGCCCCATAAAGATATTGAATAGAAAGAACTATTTTTCTTTCCATTGAAATTTTGAAAATGAACGTTTAAATACCCTTCAAAAACAAGTAAATAGATTCTAAACATATAAAATGCAGTTAATCCTGCTGTGGAACAAGCTATTATTGCGAAAATTGGTGAATACAACCAACTATCATTTAGAATTTCATCCTTGGACCAAAAACAAGCAAAAGGTGGAATACCACAAAGAGAAAGTGTACCTATTAAAAAAGCGGTTTTTGTAATTGGGGCATGTTTTGTTAAACCGCCCATAAGAACCATATTTTGACTTTTATCTGGAGAATATCCAACAATAGCTTCCATTGAATGAATAATGGATCCAGATCCTAAAAATAACAATGCTTTTGAATAAGCATGAGTAATCAAATGAAATAAAGCGGCTCGATAAGAGCCCATACCTAAAGCTAACATCATATAACCCAATTGAGACATTGTAGAATAGGCCAAATTTTTCTTAATATCTTTTTGAGCAATAGCGAAAGTAGCTCCTAATACTACTGTTATTATACCTATCAAAGCTATTACACTCATTATGGGGGGTATAACTATGAAAAGAGGAAGAAGTCGAGCTACAAGAAAAATTCCTGCTGCTACCATAGTAGCAGCATGGATAAGAGCGGAAATAGGAGTAGGACCTTCCATAGCATCTGGTAACCATACATGAAGAGGGAATTGGGCAGATTTCGCAACTGATCCGCAAAATAACAAGAGGGCGCACAAAGTAACAAAAAAAAGATTCACCTCATTCTTATAAATTAAGTTGTTGAATATTTGAAATAAATCCCGAAATTCCAAACTACCCGTTATCCAATAAAAACCTAAAATTCCTAATAATAAACCAAAATCCCCCACACGATTAGTTACAAACGCTTTTTGACAAGCATTTGCCGCAATAGGACGTGTGAACCAAAAACCTATTAATAGATAAGAACACATTCCAACCAATTCCCAAAAAATATAAACTTGTATCAAATTTGAACTAGTAACTAACCCTAACATTGAAGTATTAAAAAAACTCAAATAAGTAAAAAATCTCAAATAGCCTTGATCATGAGACATGTAACTATCACTATAAATTAGAACCAGAATCCCAACAGTAGTGATTAATATTGACATTATAGAAGTAAGTGAATCAATTAAGTAGCCAAACTCTAAAGAAAGATCATTATTTATAGTCCAAGACCATACATATTGATAGATAGAACTATTCTCGATTTGATGAATAGATAGATTGATCGAAAAAATCATAACTATCGTTAACAATAAAATACTAGGAAAAGCCCAAATACGGCGAATATTTTTTGTTGCCGTAGGAAAAAGTAGAAGTCCTACCCCTATTAAAATAGGAACTGGAAGTGGGATGAAAGGTATGATCCATGAATATTGATGTATATATTCCATACAAAAAAAATAAAGAATAAAAAATATTTTGATTCTTGATGAATTTTGTTTCTTATTCATTTGTTTTATCTCTTTTGTAAAGGGGTTCGGTTAATAAAAAGTGGATAAATAAATCGAATTTTATATTCTTAATTGTTCTGAATCTTTGCACAATCGTTCCAATATTGGAAAGTACAAAGTCAAAATCGGCCAATAACCAAATTCCTAGTGAAAATAAAAATAAATCTTATTATTTTAAGTAATTATAAGTAATCTAAATAACTATGTTAGTCATTTTTATATATATTAAGAAAAATGACTATTAATAAATAATATAAATAATGAAATTAAATAATAATAAATAAAATCAAAATTTTGATCTATAGAGTGAGAGTGAGAGTGGGGATAAATCATTACACCAAAAGGAAGAAAATTTGTTTATTTTGATATAAATTATAAAAACAATATAAAATAATACTTTTTTTATTATCGAGAAACATTAGTTTCTTTTTGAAGTAATAGATTCTTTATACATTACAATAAAAAGAGATCCATAGATATAGATCTATTATCTATGAAATATTTGGAAAAGATTTATAATATTCAATGTTTTTACTTTAGATAGAAAAAAAGAAAGAGGGAATTAAGATAAATAAGACATACGGCTAATTAGAAAATAATTCGTTTTCATTTACAGAACAAATGTCTTTCACATCGAACTATAGTAATAAAAAAACTATCCTAATTGTATGGCAGTTCCAAAAAAGCGCACTTCTATATCAAAAAAAAATATTCGTAAAAATTTTTGGAAAAAAAAGGGATATTGGACAGCATTGAAAGCCTTTTCATTAGGTCAATCCATTTTGACAGGTAAATCAAAAAGTTTTATTGATAAAAATAAAGAAGTTCAATTAAATAAAAAAGTTGGATTTGGATTAAATAAAAAAGTTCAATTAAATAAAAAAGTTGGATTGGAATAATATAAATTAGCTCGCTTCAAAGAGTATTAAAGAATACTCATTTTATACTAATACTAGTATAGAATATGGAACATATATTTAGATTCTATATATATATTCTAAATATATAGAATCTAATTTTTTCATTTAGTGTTAAATTTGAAAATGAACACTGGAAATGAAAAAATAATAATAGAACATTTTGATTTCGATATGAATTTCTATTATTATTTTTTCATATTTTTTATATTCAAATAAATACAAATTTTAAATTTACTTAATTATTATCAATTTATACTAAATGTTTAGTAAAGAAATGTACTAAATAAATAGTGGACTTTAAGCGATTCTTTCAATCTCGACGATTGACTAAAGAGTTGGTTATTATGATTTCGAGTAAGCCGCTATGGTGAAATTGGTAGACACGCTGCTCTTAGGAAGCAGTGCTAGAGCATCTCGGTTCGAGTCCGAGTAGCGGCATGGCATCCTATCCTATATTTTAAAATTTTTAAAATAGGAAAAGAAGAAGTCCTATAATGAATTCAATTCCCTATTTCTATTCCTAGTATTCATACCTTTTTTATTTTCATTATAGATATTTATTTTCATTATAGATATGATATTTTCAACTTTAGAGCATATATTAACTCATATATCGTTTTCCGTCATATCAATTGTTATTTCAATTCATTTGATAACCTTATTAGTCAATGAAATCGTAGGATTATATGATTTGTCCAAAAAAGCCATGATAATAACTTTTTTCTGTGTAACGGGATTGTTAATTACTCGTTGGTTTTTTTCGGGCCATTTACCATTTAGTGATTTATATGAATCACTAATCTTTCTTTCATGGGGTTTTTCCATTTTTCATATGGTTCCGTGTTTTAAAAAAGAGAAAAACCTTTTAAGTACAATAATCGCACCAAGTGTTATTTTTACCCAAGGCTTTGCGACTTCGGGTCTTTTAACCAAAATGGATCAATCTGTAATATTAGTACCCGCTCTACAATCCCATTGGCTAATGATGCACGTAAGTATGATGATATTTGGCTATGCAGCTCTTTTATGTGGATCATTATTATCAGTAGCTATTTTAGTCATTACGTTTCAAGAAGCCATCCAAATTCTTGGTAAAAGCAAGAATTTGGATTTTTTAAATAAATCGGTTGATTTTGTCGAAATAAAATACATGAATATGAATGAAAGAAACAATGTTTTACGAAAAACATCTTTTTCTTCTTTTCGAAATTATTATAGGTCTCAATTTATTCAACAATTGGATCGTTGGGGTTATCGTATTATTAGTCTGGGTTTTCTGTTTTTAACGATAGGTATTCTTTCAGGGGCAGTATGGGCTAATGAGGCATGGGGGTCCTATTGGAATTGGGATCCAAAGGAAACTTGGGCCTTTATTACTTGGACCATATTCGCGATTTATTTACATACTAGAAAAAATAAAAAATTTGAAGGTGTAAATTCTTCAATAGTGGCCTCTATCGGATTTCTTATAATTTGGATATGTTATTTGGGGATCAATCTATTAGGAATAGGACTACATAGTTATGGTTCATTTACATCTAATTAAATTTCAATGAGTAAAGAACCTGAGAAAGAATAATATGGAAAGCATATAAATATATACTTTCCATAAATCGTGGCGAACCCTTTCAATCAAGTAATGTAATGATTCAAGGGGTTCTCACAAACAACAAACATATTGGATTATCATTTCAATTTTTTGAAGTGAATCTAACAGAAAAATATTTTTTTTCATAAGGTTTTTTTCTCTTTTTGATTCATTTATTCATGAAAATGCTCTATCAAAAATGAGCGAGAATAGCTTCAACCTTGTCAACCGAGAATGAAAAAATGAAATCCGGATAAATACCAATACCTATTACGGGTATAAGGATAGAAATCGAAATAAATAATTCTCTCGGCCCAGAATCAAAAAAATAAGAGTTTGGTGTATTAAAAAACTTGTATCCATAGAACATCTGCCGTAAGATAGATAATAAATAAATAGGAGTTAATATCATTCCAATTCCGGTTACAAAAGTAATTAGTATTTTCATCATGAAAAGATATTTTTGACTAGTAATTATTCCAAAAAAAACGATCAATTCGGCAACAAAACCGCTCATGCCCGGTAATGCAAGAGAAGCCATCGATAAGATAGTGAAAATCGTGAATATTTTTGGCATTGGGATAGCCATTCCGCCCATTTCGTCAAGATAAAGAAGACGTAGTCTATCATAACTAGTTCCTGCCAAGAAAAAAAGCGCAGCGCCAATAAATCCATGAGATATTATTTGTAAAATGGCCCCGTTGAGCCCAGTATCACTTATAGAACCAATTCCTAGAATTATGAAACCCATATGAGATACCGAAGAATAAGCTATTCTTTTTTTTAAATTACGTTGACCAAAAGATGTTGAAGCGGCATAGATTATTTGAATAGAACCTAATATCATTAACCAGGGGCAAAATATTGAATGAGCGTGGGAAAATAATTCCATGTTAATTCGAACCAAGCCATATGCTCCCATTTTTAATAAGATTCCGGCTAAAAGCATACAAGTGCTGTAATGTGCCTCTCCGTGGGTATCTGGTAACCATGTATGTAAGGGTATAATCGGCGACTTGACAGCAAAAGCAATAAGAAATGCCATATATAATATTATTTCTAGCGCCACGGGATACGATTGATTAGTTAATCTTTCAAAATTTAATGTTGGTTCATTAGAACCATATAAACCGATACCCAGAATTCCCATTAATAAAAAAACAGAACCTCCTGCAGTGTATAAAATAAACTTTGTAGCTGAATACAAACGTTTCTTTCCCCCCCACATGGCTAAAAGTAGATAAACGGGAATTAATTCCAATTCCCACATGATGAAAAAAAGTAAAATGTCTCGAGAAGAAAATGGTCCGATTTGACCGCTATACATTGCTAACATCAGGAAATAGAATAATTGGTATTCTCGAGTAACCGGCTGAGCCGCTAAAGTGGCTAAAGTAGTTATAAATCCCGTCAGTAAAATAGGGCCTATAGAGAGTCCATCTATTCCCAATCTCCAGTCAAAATCAAAAAAATTGATCCATTTATAATTCTCCGTCAGTTGAATTAGTGGATCATCCAATTGGAAATGATAACAAAATGCATAGGTTGTTAGAAGGAGATCGATTAAGCATATACAAATGCTATACCACCTAATTACCTTATTTCCCCTATGAGGGAATAAGAAAATTAAGGAACCTGCGGCTATTGGGAAAACTACAACTATTGTTAACCAAGGAAAATAATTCGTCATAAAAATAAGATACACTTGGGCCAGAAAAGCCCGTGCTCAAAAAAAGATTTTGTATTTTTTTTTTTGAGCACGGGTTTTTGCCAGTAAAAAAACGTATTCGTGTGATGTTTTTTGAAACGTATCAATAAGCTAGACCCATACTTCGAGTTGTTTCAGGCCCTAAATAAACTCGAACACTTAAGAAATCCGTCGGACAAGCGGACTCACACCTCTTACAACCAACACAGTCCTCTGTTCTTGGGGCAGAAGCTATTTGCTTAGCTTTACATCCATCCCAAGGTATCATTTCTAATACATCTGTGGGACAAGCTCGGACACATTGAGTACATCCTATACATGTATCATAAATCTTTACTGAATGTGACATTGTATCTATAGTAATTTTTGAACATAAAAAATGAAAATTATCGATCTAGTAAACTCGTAAATGAATCATATATTTATATACCAGATGAATCAATGATTTGTTATAATATTGTTAATCAAAAAAGATGTCTAGATAAATTTTGAAGAAGGAATAGAAGAGGACCAAGATACTTTGATTTCTTATGATTTAGGCAATGCAAACATGATCATAAGTTGTGTAGAATACATATTAATTTGAATTGAATTTTTTTTATTAATTATGATTAATGATTAATTAATGCTATTTATTCAACAAATTCGATTGATTGATACGGGTTGATTTTCTGTTACGAGCAATTGCGGAAACAATAGCCAGTCCGATAGCTGCTTCAGCGGCTGCAATAGCTATAACAAAAATTGAAAAAATATTTCCTTTTAATTGGCGATTATCAAAAAAATCAGAAAAAGTTACGAGATTTATATTAACTGCATTCAGTATAAGTTCAAGACACATAAGGGCTCTAACCATATTTCGGCTCGTGATCAATCCATAGATACCAATAGAAAATAAATAGGCACTCAAAACAAGTACATGTTCGAGTATCATTGACCAACTCCTTATTAATTTTGATTCATTTCAATATGAACAACAATTCAACAGATTCAATTGACTAAAGAATATACCAAGTCTGGAACAAAAGAATATATTGGCAATAAAAAAAATAAGAGTTTAGACATAACATAGAATTGAAAAAAAAAAAAAAATCTTGATTTATATTACTAATTCTATAAAGATTTCTTACTGTCGAGCTACGACAATTGCACCTATCAAAGCAACTAAAAGAATTATTGAAATGAGTTCAAATGGAAGAAAAAAATCGGTAGATAAATGAATTCCAATTTGTTGACTAGTACTTATCAAATCTTGCTCAATAATCTGATTTGGTCTGGTAGTCCAAATAATTCCGTACCATGAAATATCTGGAATAATAGTTATTAGTGAAACAAAAATACTTGTACAAACGATCAAAGTAATTCCATCCCCAACAGTCCAAAGATTAAAATCTTGGTAATATTCGGAACTATTCATGAACATCACAGCAAATATGATTAAAATGTTAATAGCTCCCACGTAAATAAGTAGCTGTGATGCAGCTACAAAATGGGAGTTTGATAAAATATATAATAAGGATATACAAACAAGAACCAGTCCCAACGAAAAAGCAGAAAAAATAGGGTTGGTAAGTAATACTACTCCTAGACTTCCTAATAGAATACCCGATCCCAGAAAGACTAAAAGAAAATCGTGTAGTGTTTCAGGCAAATCCATTATATGTAAAAAAAAAGACAAAGAAATCGAAATTTCATGACCGTATTGATATGACCAGGAAAAAAAATTATATATACTTAATTTTTTTTTTGCATTGAAAAAAATCCTAAGGAGTTTGAATTGATTGATATATAGTTACAGTTAGATAATCAATGTCATTCTACTCTTTATATTAAAGAGTAGTTTGAAACTATATTAAAACCAATAAAACCAAAATAGAAAAGTAGATATAACATAAATTATTAATTTTCATTTTTTTATATTATATTTTGATTATTCTCTTATATATTCTATAGAATCTACATATTCTATACTATTCTAATTTTCTTTTTTATTTATTTTATTTTTAATAAAATAAATTAGAAAAAATTATCTTTTTTTATTTGAATTGTTCGAATTGTATAATCATCAATTACTGACATTGGTAAACGGCCCAAAGCAATTTGATTATAGTTCAATTCGTGACGATCATAAGTTGAAAGTTCATATTCTTCAGTCATTGATAAACAATTTGTTGGGCAATACTCAATACAGTTACCACAAAAAATACAGATTCCGAAATCAATACTGTAATTTAGCAATCGTTTCTTTCGAATATCAGTTTCCAGTTTCCAATCAACAACGGGTAAATCTATAGGACATACACGAACACATACTTCACAAGCAATGCATTTATCAAATTCAAAATGGATTCGACCGCGGAAACGTTCCGATGTGATTAATTTTTCATAAGGATATTGAATAGTTACAGGTAAACGATTTGCGTGAGATAAGATAATCATGAAACTTTGACCAATGTACCTTGCAGCTCGGACTGTTTGTTGACCATAATTCATGAACCCAGTTACCATAAGGAACATATCGTAAATATTTATGAATATTTTTGTTTTATTTCTTTCTCTTATTTGAGACAAGTTATGAATATAGAAAATAAATCTTTTACAGTGAAAACAATTGAGACGAAGTTGTTAATAATAGATTACCGAGAGAAATAGGTAAAAGAAATTTCCATCCAAGATTTAATAATTGATCCATTCTTAGCCTAGGCAAAGACCATCTTGTTATGATAGAAACGAATAAGAAAAAATAAGTTTTAGCTAATGTAATAAAGAGATCAATTGTAGTTCCAAAAACTCCATATGTTTTATTGATTTCAAAAAACTCAGAAACGAATATGTACGGAATAGAGATATTTGAACCGCCGAAGTAAAGAACTGTTACAAATAATGAAGAAATGAAAAGGTTTAAATAGGAAGCAACGTAAAATAAACCAAATCGAATACCCGAATATTCTGTTTGATAACCCGCTACTAATTCTTCTTCTGCTTCTGGTAAATCAAAAGGTAATCTTTCACATTCTGCTAGTGAAGAAATTAGAAAAACAATGAAACCGATAGGTTGACGCCACAAATTCCATCCCCAAAAACCATATTTTGATTGCGCATCAACTATATCAACTGTACTTAAACTGTTAGATAATCCTAGTCGGTGATAACATTACTGTTCCCATCTCTATTACAGAACCGTACATGAGATTTTCACCTCATACGGCTCCTGGAAAGCCTTAAGTAAATCTAAGGACCGGGACGATTATTTATCTCGTGATATATCCATAAGATATAGAACATTTAAATCTATCGAACGGTTCTAAATTAGACCAATTCAATTCTGTCTGTTCTAGAAATAACTAAATAAGAAAGATAAATCCATTTTAATAAAAGATACAATTAAGGCACTTCTGAATTGATCTCATCCCTTAAAAATCGAAATTTGAATTTCTTGAGTAATAACTGAATTCTTCAATAAAATACTCTTTTAGAATTCTCCATAACCCTCCGCATTTTGAATTACGAAAAATAATTACACATTCGTTTCTTAATTATCATGTGAATTTGATCTCCATGAATATGGATATAAGAAATCATAAACAAAAAAGAGATCCGCTTTTCGTTTATGATTTCTTCTTCTTTTTTCGTTCCTATTCTTCTTTTTTGTGCTATGAAAAAGGGACTTAAAAAATTTTAAAGGATTTTTTCGTTCCTGATAGTAATTTATTTAATCAGTGGATGGAAGCATACTCTGGATCGGAGTTATGGGGAGTACTTCTTGATTTTTTCTACCAAATTAAAGCCCCAATTAGTATTCTTTTTCTATTATGCGTAAATTGTGTTTTGGATAATTTACAAAATCTGTGTTACTAATCCTTTGTGTATCTTGGTGTTTCTAACCATCCACTCCTTTTTTTTATTAACCCCTTATTAAATTAAAATTAATACATCTATGATCATACAAATGATAATTCATACAAATGATAACTAAAACTCAATAAGGTTGGTCTTTTGAGCCCGCTTCAAAACAGGATGAAAAATATTATCCAATCTTGGGTTAAATGTCCTCTTCTCTTTCTAATTGATTTTATTTGACTTCATTCTTATACATAGAAAATGAGACTCAATATTTTTACTGCCATTTTAAATCATCATACTATCTGTTAACTATAAGTAATAGAGTATTCTGAAATTTGATTCAATATAAGCTGTTTTATTTCACTCATATAACTATCTAATTTAGTTCTTCAATCCAAATTGTGAAAAATCAAATGAAGATAATGAAGGTTTCTATTTAATTTATTCGACTCCTTTCCTATATAGTACTATTAAAGAGAGGAGCATAGCAATAGCATCGAATAGCTTTTTGGGTTTCAACGAATCGCACGTAGAGATATTGATAAGACACATAGAGTTAATGGTATTTCATAACTAATCGATTGAGCAGCAGCTCGTAGACCACCCAAAAAGGAATATTTATTATTTGACCCATATCCTGACATAAGAAGTCCAATGGGAGCAATACTCGAAATAGCAATCCATAAAAAAACACCAATATTGAAATCAGATAAAACAAAGTTATAGCCAAAGGGAATTACTGAATAACTTATTAGAATTGATATCACTGATATGGATGGTCCGATACTGAATAAACGAATATCTCCCCTGGATGGAATAAGATTCTCTTTGAATAGTAGTTTTGTTCCGTCTGCTAGAGCTTGAAGAATTCCAAAAGGACCAGCGTATTCGGGTCCAATACGCTGTTGTATCCCTGCAGATATTTCTCTTTCTAACCATACAATTGCTAGTACACTTATTGTGATTCCCAATACAAGAATCAAAATAGGTACAAGTATCCATAGAATTCCATAGACCTCTTTGAAAGATTCCAATCCGGAAAAAGAATTTATATCTTGGACTTCCGTTGTATCAATTATCATTTCAACGATCAACTTCTCCCATAATGATATCTATGCTACCTAGTATTGTCATAATATCAGCCAATTTCATTCTTTTAACTAATTGAGGAAGAATTTGCAAATTGATAAAACCTGGTGGACGAATTTTCCATCTCCAAGGAAAACCATTCTGATCTCCTATTAGAAAAATTCCTAATTCCCCCTTGGGGGCCTCAACTCTCACATAAAGTTCTTGTTTCGGCAATTCAAAAGTCGGAGACGATTTTTTACCAATGAATCGATATTCAAAATCATTCCATTCTGGCTCCTTTTCTCTATCAAAGGAGCGAATTTCTAAATTTTCATATGGACCACCTGGAATTCCTTCCAAAGCCTGTTGAATAATTTTAATGGATTCCATCATTTCACCAATTCGAACTAAATAACGAGCTAATGAATCTCCTTCTTTTTGCCATTGAACTTCCCAATCAAATTCCTCGTAACACTCATAATTATCGACTTTACGTAGATCCCATTGTATTCCGGAAGCCCGAAGCATCGGTCCTGATAACCCCCAATTTATAACTTCCTCTCTACTAACAACACCTACGCCTTCAACTCGTTCTAAAAAAATTGGATTTCGCGTAATCAGTTTTTGATATTCAATAACCCTTGTTAAAAAATAATTGCAGAAATCAAAACATTTATCTATCCAACCATAAGGTAGATCAGCCGCTACTCCTCCAATACGAAAATAATTATGCATCATTCTCATACCTGTCGCAGCTTCAAATAGATCATATATTAATTCTCTTTCTCTAAAAATATAGAAAAAGGGGGTTTGTGCACCAATATCTGCCATAAAAGGTCCCAGCCATAGTAGATGAGAAGCTATACGACTTAATTCCAACATAATTACTCGTATATAGCTGGCTCTTTTAGGTACTTGAATATTTCCCAATTGTTCCGGTCCATTTACAGTTATTGCTTCTGTGAACATAGTAGCTAAATAATCCCAACGTGTTACATAAGGCAGATATTGTATAATTGTTCGATTTTCCGCAATTTTTTCCATACCTCTGTGTAAATAACCCAATATTGGTTCACAATCAATAACATCTTCACCATCCAGAGTAACAATAAGTCGAAGAACACCATGCATTGATGGGTGTTGAGGCCCCATATTGACTATCATGAGGTCTTTTCTTGTAGCTGGCACATTCATAGGTTTTTCCTCGATTCATTCTTCCATGAATTGTTAAAAAAAAAAAAGTTCATCAAAATTCAGGATCTAATAAATCGAATAATTGAAAATGATTCTTGAAATTAACGAATTTGTGAATCCCGAATACCCAACTGATTTATTAATTTTTTATAACGTATTTTATTTTTTTTTGACAAATAAGACAGTAGTCGTTGCCGTTTTCCTAGAATTATATGTAAACCCCTTTGAGATAAATAGTCTTTTGGGTGTAATTCCAAATGTGAAGTAAGTCTTAGTATCTTAGTATGGAAATTGAATACTTGAAATTCAACTGATCCGGGGTTTTCTTCTTCTTTTTTTTTTTGTGAAATAACAGGTATAAATGAATTTTTTATCATAACTTTTCTCTCCCCCTCGTTTTTGGTAGATATTTTTATTGATCAGTAATAGTAATGACACTAATTTTTAATTTTGTATATAAAATTATCTTAATTTACTTAACAATTCTTAATTTATTTTTTTTTTAATCAATTATATTATTTTATATTATTATATTATTATTTTATATTATATTATAAAGGAATGTAATTCAAATAGATAAAAAAAAATACTAAATTTATTAATTCAATAAATAAAAAATTCTTAAGACCCCCTTTTTTTGATTTATTTTTCTATTTATTTCTATCTAATGGATACATCATTGAATTCGTATCAATCCCACAATGCGCGTGCGCATTTATTTTTTTAATTAAATTTCTATTTTATTTATATATATATAAATATTATATATAAATATATATATATATAAATATTTTTATTTATTTATATATATATATATTCACATATCTGATATGTTACAAAAAATATTATGATAATGATAAATAGAAGATAAATGTAGATTCTAGATTAATCTTTCAATCGAGGATACATATGTAGCCTTAATAGACTGAAACGGCTTCCATTATGGGTATTAAACCAATAGCGGTTTATACAAGCTAAATCTTCTAATCGATAATTTGGCCAAAGAAATAATTTAAAATTCATTAGTTTTTTTGTTTCGCTATCAAGATCTTTATTTTTAGCCAAAACTTGAGAAACATTTTTTATTTTATTCTCATTGTCATTTATCGTTTTTCTATGCACAGTATTTCTATTCCTAGGAGTCAAACAAGTTAGAATTCTCAATTCTCTACGGCGTCTAGTGGACAAAAGATTTTCAGGAACAAACAAATCATAAAGATTTTTATCTTTATTTTGTGTTATCTTTTGATCAACACGACTTTTACTTTTTTTACTTTTTACCCAACTCCAAATTTTTCGCCTCTTACTCTTATCAATCAACGGTAGTCTTATGGTTTGATATAGAAGAGATTGTTCATGGTTTTTTCTAGACAGGCGAATAGGTTCAATAAAAAAGGTTAGACTTTTCTTCAAGTCCTCAGTGTCCCTACATTCTGTATAACAATAATCCTTCGTAAGTGAATGAATCATCATTTCTATATGTAGCTCTAGCTTTTTAATCGACATTATTACAATTTTTTTAAATTTTTTCATTCTAAGCAGGAGACAAAATAAGCGGATATGCTGCATTCCTATTTCTTCGTCGTATTTATCACAGTGCAAATAAAAACCCAAATATTTTGATAGTAAGAAATCCCGTTCTCCCCTTAGATCGGTCCTGTATTTAGAACCTGATCCCTTATAATAGTATGAGCGAGATTTACGACCTACATCTACTGGACTCACGTATTCTTCCGTTTTTAACTCTAATTCACCTTGTCCATAAAGCTGCAAAACAAAGAATTTTATTGGTAAGATCCAAGGATTCCTCTTATATGCATCATAAAATGTGCTTAATTTTGAAAAGAACCAAAATTTACTATCAATTTTCTTATTAGGTATAGAAGTCTTTTTCCTTTTTACATTCATTCCCACCAAATTGAAATACTTTCTATCCTTATTTTTTTCCATATCTAGAATATCAAATTCTTCTAGATAATTTTGGAGAGAGATCTCGATATCGCCTTTTATATCTATATCCAAAAATTCTTTTCTACATCCATAAATAGAGGATTTTTTCTTATCCGCAAAATGAAGATATTGATAGGAGAAAAGATCATATCTATATTGTTTTTTTATTTTTTTTTTAAATTCTAATAAATCTGCTTGTTTTTTTTTTCTTTTTTTTTCTAATAAGTTTCCTTCTTGTTCTTGTTTTTTCGAAAGAATTAATGGATCATATGAATCAACTAAATCTTTATTTTGAGCCACACGATGTTCATTGACTCTATTCCTCCAGTTTTGTGATGCTAATCTCGACCATCTGTTCTCAGGTAAATCATATTGATAAAGAACCTTGAACCAATTTGTCCATTGATTCATTACCGAATCGGGACGTTTCTTATGTCTGAATTTGGAATTATATGTTCCTTGTATTCTAAAAAAATAATCCTTTATTTCATTCTTAAGAAAAAAAGATCTTCCAGGAGATTCAAAAATAGAGCTTAACTTTAATTTATATCCATTACTAAGTTGAATTTGTGATAATTTATAAAATACATATGCTTGTGACAAATCAGATACATCCCAAGAATTCTGTGAATTCATAGTCGTAATATTCCCAGATTTCTCTATTGCTTGTAACAAACCATCCCACGAAATTTGCTTTTCAATTCTTTCTTTTTTTTTTTTTTTAATGTATTTTTTTTCATTTAGTATTTTTGATTTAAGAAAATCAAGAAAACGTTGTCGATGGATCCTAGCAATACTACCGAGACTCCTATCAATACTACTGATACATAAAAGGATATCTATGTATACCTCTTCTATGAAAATTTTGAAAAAAGAATAGGATTTACGTATTAATCGAACAAATCTTCTTTGTAAGATTTGCAAAATATTTTTTTGTAATTCTAATCTTTTAGCATCATAAGTAGTTTTGTTCGAATTCAAATTGATCTCTGAAGTTATAATCCCCTCTTTTTTTTCTTCTGTCATTGTTTCCATTTCTTCTATCATTGTTTCTATTTCTTTTATAATTGTCTTTCTTTTAACATTAAGATCTTTTATCCTTTTTTCTGTGAATGAAGACTTTGTCCAATTAATAGATTCCATTTTAACGGGTGATTCCTCAATCACCTCAATCACCTCAATCTTTGAATTATTCTTACTGATTGTTGAAGTTTTTTTGCTTTCACTCAGTTCATCTATTGTTTCATCTATTGTTTCATCTATTGTTTTGAACCTAAATAGAATACTTTTAAGAATCCTTTTGATGTTCCAGTTTTCCATTTTTTTTAACATAGTTCGAAACCAATTTTTTCTTTCATTTAAAAATTTTAGAACTATAAAAAAACGCTTTTTCAAATCTTTTTTCAATTGTTTCCTTATTGTTTTTAAAACGGGATCCAAAAATGAAAGTGGGTTTATTGGGTAACCCTCATCAAGGTACGATTCTACTAGTGTTCCATAACCTGTTAAAAACCATAAGTTTTTGTTTTCAGTATATTTTTTTTCTGTGGATCTTTTTTTTTTTTTTCTTTTTTTTTCAGTAGATTGTACCTTAGAATTGTGCCAAGGTTTCAGAACAAAAGGGTATAAGATCCTTATCTGAATACCGTCGTTGAACCAGTTTTTTGGCAATTCTTTGTCGGATACTGGAATGCCCTTATAGGTGCATTTAATATGAACTTCCCTGCTCCAATCCCTAAAATCTTCTGACCATTCGGGCTTTTGAAATAATAGCATACGAATGATATTTTTACTTATTATCAATGAAGGTACTACAATATATTTTCTAATAAAAGATTGGATTAGTAATACAAAACTTCTAATTATTAGACCATATAGAATACTTTCCCAGTCTTCTTCTATTTTTCTAAGTCTTATTTCAGCGTCGTTTTCGTCCTTCCTTTCGTATTTTTCTTCCATCTTTTGCTGAAACTCCACAAATCGTGACTTGTCAGTTTCAGGTTTCCTGAACAAAATTGGGGATATATCCTCGAAAAATTCGAACAAAGTACCAAAAAGAAATTGGAATGGGTACTTGTCAATTACCTCCATAAAAGTGGAGGAACGGACACTTCCCCTTGCTTGAAAAAGTTTCAAAATCGCTGTTTTACGCCTTAGAGGGCGCATAGATCCCTTAATTATATCTCGGTCATAATCTGTTTCGTGTACAGGATTTAGGAGATAATATTCCTGATTTAGGGCCTCTTTAGGAACACCCTCATTCTCATTATCAGAAGTTTTTCTAGGACCAAGATTCAAATTCAGTGACTCTGTTTTCCCTTCAAAAATGACTTGAAGCTCGGCTCTTGCGTTTCGAATCTGAAACTCTTGTGTTGCTCTTTCCGTCACTTGCTCCATTTCGTCGATTAAGGTGTATGACCATCGAGGAACTTGTTTACTGATTTCGTTTATTCCACTACAATTCTTTCTATTAAAAATGGTTTGGTTGTTCCGATCAGTTCTAATTGCCTCAAATAAGAATTTTTTTTTTCTTTTTTTTTCTTCGGAATATATTTTTACTTGTTCATGTTCTGGAAATAAATAAAGTCCGTCAAAATTAAAACTTGATACAGATTTTTCCGAAAATTTACTGATTAAGTTAAAAAAAAAACCAATTTCAGTTAATAATAATTTTCTATCAAATTCATCTATTTTATGTTCAAATTCAGGATAATTACTATTAATACAAATAAGGAGACCATGAATCTTATTTATCAAAATGGAATTTGTTGTGTAAGTTTCTGGTGAAAAGCTTTGTCCACGAAAAGGTCCATTCAAGAAAGGATCATATTTTTTATTTAAATATTTTATTTTCCTCTTATCATTAGACAATCTAATTCGGTTTTCAAATACATCCACTGGAATAAATTTCTTATATTTCTTATCTAGAACTTTTGCCCTTTTAAAAAATTCATTGCTTAGTTTCTTTCTTTTTTCTTTATTAGTGGAGCTCCAATAATTAGACAATTCATTATCATTATAGGAGATTTTATCTCTTGTGAATAGATCCATTTTTTTTTCCATGATTTTCAGAAAACTAGATAAATCAGGTGGATACGTGAAAGATATTCGTTCTTTTCCATCACTTTGACATATATGAAAAAAAAACTGTGAATTTTCATCTCTTACGACTCTTTCAAAGTGATCGTTTTTTATATATCGTAATGGCCTATTCCATCTTCGATAATCGAAAAGAATAGTTACAAGAGGTTTTTCGAATGCAAAGAGATTATTATCTTGCTCAATGTTGTCCAAAGTCTTATTTTTTTTCGGAAAAAGATAAGAAAGAAGATTTTCTTCGTCTTCGATGGAGCCGTTTTGTTCTTGTTTACTTTCTTCCGTTTCCGAATCTATTTCAACATTGATTTCAGCCATTTCCTTCTCTTGGTCTTCCTCTTGGTCTTCCTCTTGTTCTTCTAATTCTAAGATATCCTCAGTATAAAAATATGGAAGCGGTGTTCTGCCTAAATAGTGGCCAAGCATAACAAATGAAAAAAGAACAAATATTTCACCCACATAATCTCGCAATTGTAACAGAATGTACTTATCAAATCGCATACTTAACTTAGATTTGATCGAATTTTTTTGCTTTGACCAAACTAATAATATCAATCCAATACATTTCATCAAAAGGATATGACCAATTAACCAACCAAGAAAACTACTAGTTAAGAATAACAATTTATTGTTGGATCGAAAGAGATAAATGTTCATTAATCTTAGTAAGATTGAACTTGGGAAAAGAAAGGGGTTTGATAACTGAAAAAAAAAATTGTTAAAGAATACTTTGCAAATAGTAAAATTACGTATTGAATTTGGATTCTTGTATCCGGAATCCAACTTGTATCCAGAATCCAAATAATAGTGAGAATCCGAATAATAGTGTTTGTCGTTTTGGTATATGAAATTAAAGAAAAGATACGGTAGAATTAGGACAGTTATTGTATGAGGTCTAATCAAAGCCAAATGAAAGGGCGCATAATAGATCGATATGAACATCATAAGCTGTCCCGTAATAAACCCGGTTGTTGCTGCTATTTCCGTCTCGGTCCCTTCGTCCATAACCCGGGCTCGAATAAGGAAGAGATAAGATGGCCCTATCGAGAATGTCGTAAGAAATCCAAAGTAAACTCCTATCACTATCGCGGAATTTAATATTTTAAGACATAAAACTACTAAAGGATCTAGTATAAACGATTGATAAATCATGAGCCCCCCCCCTTTTTAGGTTTTTTAGGTTTTTTAAATACAACTAAACTACATAAACGATCTAATATAAACGATTGATAAATCATGAAAAACCCCCTTTAGGTATTTTAATATTTATTGCAATTTTTATTCTTGCAATTTCATTACTTCATTACTATATCATATGAATTATTCTTTCCAATTATTTATATAATAAAATATTCATATGATATGAATATTTTATTATTCATATGAATAATAAAATATTCATATCACATATCATATGAATTATTTATTCCAAAAATTCTTGTCTCTCATTGTACTAGATAGTAAGTAAGCTATAACAACTCTCTCCCACAGACATATCGCCTTATATATGAAATATTTATACCAGACATTTATATTCATATTTACTAGAGCATATACAATAGAATCTTTAAATGTTATATTGATTATATGAAAATATAAATATATAATAAATTTTTGGCAATTTTTGTTATCTAGGCAATTTTTGTTATCTGGGCAATTTGTGTCAGTTGGGCAATTTGTGTCAGTTGGGCAATTTGTGTCAGTTGAATTTTCTTTTGTCATAGTTAAATTTCCTTTTGGTTTAAAATAGGGGTAGATCCCCGCTTTCGTGCTTTGGTTTAGAATAGGAATCCTTTGTTGTGAAAGATCCCCGCTTTCGTGCTTTGGAGGAATCCTTTGTTGTGAAAGATCCCCGCTTTCGTGCTTTGGTGGGTCTTCGAGATGCTTTCGATGACCTATGTTGAAAAGATATCTATTAATTATACTGAAACGAAAAAATCTCTTACATCGAACCCATCCTTTCCATATGCATAACCCTTTCCATATGCATAACTTCGAATATGCTATATATTTTCTTCAATTCTAGATATGGGTAAATAGAAGCTATTAGGTAGAAAATATTCATGCCAATCATTCACATTTAGTAAAACCAAATGATATCTTATATGTGACCTCATATCCATAAGAGCGGAAATGGAATATATTTTCATTAATTCAATATATTCTTATATATATATCATTAGCTAGAATATATTCTTTCCAATCTGTCATCTAAGTAAGCTTTGTGTTTGTCATCCTTGTGTTTGTGTTTAATATAATATATAATATTAATATATAATATTATTTTAATAATATTATATTGAGTAGAAATTTTTATTGATCCTTTTTGAAATTTTAAAACTAAACTAAAACTAAAAAATATCTTAATCTTTAAAGGAAAACCAAATGATATCTTATATGTGACCTCATATCCATAAAAGCGGAAATGGAATATATTTTCATTAATTCAATATATTCTTATATATATATCATTAGCTAGAATATATTCTTTCCAATCTGTCATCTGAGTAAGCTTTGTATTTGTCATCTTTGTATTTTTCATATTTGTATTTGGTATTGTTTAATATTATATTATTATAATAATATTAAATATACTTTATGAGATAGAATTGAACCTCGTTCCTCAGTAGCTCAGTGGTAGAGCGATCGGCTGTTAACCGATTGGTCGTAGGTTCGAATCCTATTTGGGGAGATTTTTTTCATTCCGGATTAAATAATTCGGAAGGAAAAGCAAAGCGTTCGCTAAGAGTGGGTAACGGGTTACCCCTGTCATTGTTTCTATTACATTCTATCTCAGCGTATATCATTCTCTCGAGAGGCCACCATTACCGAGAGCAAACATATTAATGACGAGGAACGCATTTTTGCTATGCTACTTTGCTCTGCTGTTCCGCCCCAAGCCGAAGAGTTAACAAAATGACTATAAATATAGTATTACCTTCATTTTTTCATTTTATGAACATTTCATAGTTGACTTTCTTATCCAAA